TTTTGCAATATTACAAATAATGTAAATACACGCAAACGGGGGGGGGCTTAAAACGCTAGTAGGGGGTTTCCTGTTTCCGGGGGGTTTGCAGGAATAACAGACTTCTTACTAGTTTAGGGGGTAGGGGGGTTTACGCGCGGAAGCCGGGGGGTATATTATAGAAACGTTCCTAGTTTCATTTGGTTATTTATGCTCTTGATATCAGTTATGTAATTCATCTGTTAATATCTTTAAATAACTCACCAATATTCTTTGCGGCCGGTTTCTAAATGTTCAACCTTGTCAACTAGGTTTGTATGCACTGTGAGATGCAAAGTGAAAAGGAAAAAAAAAAGAGAACCCGTTGTCCATTAGAAAGAACGCCCGGCATGGTGGGTAACGAGGAGTATGTACTCCACCATTAACCAATGTCAGGGCCAGTGAAAGTGTGAGAGACGAGAAATGTATGGCCTTGAGATGTAGAGCCAAATGCCAGGAATAATTCAAGAGGTGAAACCCCCACGATTTTTGTCCCTCACCTTCAATAACCGTTGACATTAAGAAATCAACTGATGGTGGTCTCTTACTACATTAAGTAACAATTGAAGGAAGGATGTGGATGACTTGAAACTAGGTGAGGCACACTTGTACTAAATACACCAACTGTAGGTGTATGTACTGCGGCCTGGAGCGCGGGGTAAATATAATTGACTTGCATGGTCAGTGTGTACTAGGCAAAAATGGTTTAAACCATTCATGGGGATAATACATATTAGTTTTTGAGCGGATTTTGAGCGGATTCTGGCAGTTTCCGGTTAAAATCCGGCAGAGCTCGGGAACGTAAAAAAAACGTAATCGTTAAACAAAAAAAAAAAAAAAAACGTAATCGTTAAAATCGCGCTAGAGGTAGGGAGTGTTTATTTAGCGCTCTTGCGCCATTTGATGCTCATGGAGCGCTGATGCAACGTTTGTGCAACGTTAATTTAACGCTGGTGGCAAAAGTGATGCGCTCTGAGTTACAAAATTAATGTGCGTAGATCAGGGAGTAGTTTAGCTAAGAATCCTGGCTTTGGGAGCCAGGGGCAGGGGTTAGAGTCCCTTCTCTCTGAGCACTAGGAAGGGTTTAAACCTTCGACCTCTGGTTTACAAGACCAGCGCTCTTTCACCTGAGCTTCTAGTGCATTGCCATTTTAAGACTTTGTTTTCTAGTACGCCGGCCATGGGGGCTAAAACTAGAAAGAGGGAGAAATAAATTAAGGATGCGACTTGCCCAATAATAATATACGGGTGTTCTACCGGCATGCCCCCGATTCAGGTTAGAATCATTACATCGGCCACTAGTAATCAGAAGAGGAGTTGGGTAAAAGGTCGGAATGTTAGGCTTCGTTGCTTCGATGTGTGCAGGATGGGGACAAGAAAGAGAACAAGAATGGAGGCCAACAGGGCTAAGACCCCCCCAAGTTTGTTAGGGATGGATCGTAAAATGGCGTAAGCAAATAGGAAATATCACTCGGGCTTGATGTGAGGTGGGGTCACTAAAGGGTTGGCAGGGGTGAAGTTGTCAGGGTCCCCGAGCAGGTTGGGGGAGAAGAGGGCCAGAGAGATGAGGGCCACTAATAGGGCAGCAAAGCCTAGGAGATCTTTATAAGAAAAGTAAGGGTGGAAAGACACTTTATCAGAGTCGGAGTTTAGACCTGTGGGGTTATTGGACCCTGTTTCATGCAGGAAAATAAGATGAACAATTGTAGCAGCAGCGATTACAAAGGGGAGGAGGAAATGGAAGGCAAAAAATCGGGTAAGTGTGGCATTATCTACTGAAAAGCCGCCCCAAATCCACTGGACTAGGGCGTTTCCAATGTAGGGAATAGCGGACAAAAGGTTGGTAATAACGGTGGCACCTCAGAACGATATTTGACCTCAAGGCAGGACGTAGCCTACGAAAGCAGTCATCATTACAAGTAGAAGAAGGGCGACACCCACGTTCCATGTCTCTTTATACAAGTAGGACCCGTAGTACAAGCCCCGCCCGATGTGCAGGTAGATGCAGATGAAGAAAAAAGAAGCACCGTTTGCATGTATGTTGCGGATTAGTCAGCCGTAATTGACGTCACGACAAATGTGTGCAACAGATGAAAAGGCTGTGGCAATGTCTGAGGTATAGTGTATTGCAAGGAAAAGGCCCGTCACGATTTGGGCGGCTAAACAAAGCCCTAGAAGGGAGCCGAAGTTCCATCAAACTGAAATGTTTGAGGGGGCGGGAAGATCAACTAGGGCATCGTTTGCGATTTTTAATAGGGGATGAGTTTTTCGAAGGTTGGCCATTAAGTTCTTGTAGTTGAGTACAACGGTGGTTTTTCAAGTCGCAGGCCCTGGTTAAAATCCTGGCAAGAATCATGGTTTATTTAACTTATTTGTTATTAGTTGGGCTCGTCTTAGGGCTAGCGGCCGTTGCTTCGAATCCCTCGCCCTACTTTGCTGCATTGGGGCTAGTTACAGTAGCAGGGATGGGCTGTGGCATCTTAGTGGCGCACGGGGGTTCATTTTTATCTCTAATTTTATTCTTGATCTATTTAGGGGGAATATTGGTTGTGTTTGCGTATTCGGCAGCGCTGGCCTCGGAGCCTTATCCTGAGGGGTGGGGCAGTTGACCAGTCTTGTTGTTAATGTCTATATATGTGTTTCTGGTAGGGTCTGTCTCTGTCTTCTTTTCTGAGGGCTGATATGAGGGGTCGTGGGTGACCGCTGATGAGTTTGGAGAGTTCATGCTTTTTCGTGGTGATTTTGGGGGCGTCGCCCTGATGTACTCCTCAGGAGGGGGAGTCTTGATACTTGGAGGGTGGGTTCTGTTATTGACGCTTTTTGTAGTCCTGGAGCTAACACGGGGCCTAAGTCGTGGGACTTTACGAGCAGTTAGATGGTAAGGACGAGAATTGCTAGTATTATGGTAAAGAAGAACAATAAGAAGTGGGTCTTAATTACACCCTGTTGTAGGTTGCTGACCGAGGTAGCTATTGGGAGGTTGGCGGAGGCTATTATTTTTGGTCCGGTTTTTTCTAGCCAGGTTTGGTCAATTGTCTGATTGGCGACCAGTTGTCCAAGAATTAAACCAACTTTGGGGGTGACTCGGTGGAGTACGGCAGGAAAAAACCCCAGTATATTTGAGAAGTGGTGTGTAGGGGGCAGAGGCTTGATTTTAAATTGTTGGGATGTGAGAATTGCTAATTCTAGGGCTGTAAGTAGGCCAAAAATGGTTACAGCTAATGCGGCTAACTTCAAGGGCAGGGGTATGGTTAAAATGGGGGTTTTTAGTGGAGTAATATTGGTCGTAATTAGTAGCCCTGCCACAATGCTCCCCCAAGCGAGGCGCTTAATGGGGTTTGTAACTGAGGGGTTATTTTCATTAATCGGGGAAATTGCGTTAAAGCGGGGGTGACCTATAGAGGCAAAGAATACAACCCGGAGACTATAGACTGCAGTGAAGGATGTGGCCAGGAGGGTTAAAATTAGGGCCCAGGCGTTAAGGTAGGATGTATTCATGGCCTCAATGATAGCGTCTTTAGAGAAAAAGCCTGCTAAGAAAGGGACCCCTGTAAGAGCTAAACTACCGATGATTAAACAAGAGGAGGTTAGCGGAAGCAGTCGGTGAAGTCCTCCTATCTTTCGGATGTCCTGTTCGTCGTTAAGGCTATGAATGATGGAGCCAGAGCACAGAAAAAGTATTGCTTTAAAGAAGGCGTGGGTGCAGATGTGAAGAAAGGCCAGCTGGGGTTGATTTAGTCCAATAGTAACCATTATTAGGCCCAGTTGGCTAGATGTTGAAAATGCAACAATTTTTTTAATATCGTTTTGGGTCAGGGCACATGTTGCAGTAAAGACTGTGGTTAGGGCCCCCAAGCAAAGGCATGTGGAGAGGATTAGTTGGTTTTCTTCCATCAAAGGGTTAAGCCGAACAAGAAGGAAAATGCCGGCAACAACCATGGTGCTGGAATGCAGGAGGGCAGAGACCGGTGTAGGGCCTTCCATGGCCGAGGGAAGTCAGGGGTGTAGTCCAAATTGGGCGGACTTTCCGGTAGCGGCCAAAATTAGGCCAAATAAGGGTAGCGACATGTCGTGACCCTTAGATGTGGAGAAGAGCTGTTGCATTTCTCAGGTGTTCAAGTTTGTTGCTATTCATGCTATCGCTAGAATGAGCCCGATATCACCAACTCGGTTATAAACCACGGCCTGGAGGGCCGCAGTATTAGCGTCAGCCCGTCCAAACCACCAGCCAATGAGTAGGAACGACATAATCCCGACACCCTCCCAGCCAATAAATAGTTGGAATATGTTGTTGGCTGTAACTAGAATGATCATGGCAACTAGAAAGATTAACAAATATTTGAAGAACCGGCCTATGTTGGGGTCGTTGTGTATATATCAAGATGCAAACTCCAAAATTGACCATGTTACGTACAGGGCAACGGGCGTGAACACTACGGAGTAGAGGTCGAATTTAAAACTAATGTTAATTTCAAACATTAGTGTGTTTATTCATTTTCAGTTTGTTGTGACAACCTCTACGCCTTCGCTGAGAAAGATGAACAGGGGGAGGAGGCTTACAAAAAAGGCCAGTTTAACTGCCGTTTTAACGCTCTTTGTGGTACATAGGTTGCCTGGGGGGCTAGAGTTTAGTGTGCTCAAAGCTGGGAGCGTAAGAAGAAAGAAAATCGTTATTAGGCTTGAGGATAGGATTGTTGTTGTAAAATGCATAGCTGCTACTTGGAGTTGCACCAAGAGTTTTTGGTTCCTAAGACCAACGGATGGGCTGTTATCCTTTAGGAGCCTCATTCGAGCGGACTCTGGATTTTAACCAAAGGAGCTAGAATTAGCAGTCCTTGCTGTCACGGTGACCCCTCTCGGTGGGCGAAGAGAGTTTAACTCTTGTTTCTAGAATCACAATCTAGTGCTTTACTTAAACTACGCCTACAAAGTGTTCAGCCCCAGATCAGGCAAGGTTTTAAAATGAGGAGAAGGAGGGGAAGAAGGTGAAGGACCATGAGGAGGTGCTCTCGTGTGTGGGTTGGTTCAATTGCCAAGAGGGGGTTAGTGACAGGGCCGCGTTGAGTGGTTAAAAATATGTGGAGGGAGTAGCTGGCCGTAATTAGTACACCTGTCCCGGTTAGGGCTAGGGACCAGCCGGATCAGTTAAACAAGGATGAAATAATCATAAGCTCACCTATAAGGTTGGGCAGGGGGGGAAGTGCGAGGTTGGCGAGGGTAAACACGAACCACCAGGTTGCTAATAGGGGAAGGACCATTTGTAGGCCTCGGGCTAGGAGTATGGTTCGACTATGTGTTCGTTCATAGTTTGTGTTGGCTAGACAGAATAGGGCGGAGGAGGTCAGGCCATGGGCAATTATGAGGACTAGTGCTCCTGTAAACCCCCAAGGGGTCTGGATTAAGATTCCTGCTGCAACAAGGCCTATATGGCTTACTGAGGAGTAAGCGATTAGGGACTTGAGGTCCGTTTGTCGAAGGCAGATTGAGCCGGTTATTACAACGCCCCACAGGGCGAGGATAATAAAGGGGTAGCTGAGTTGCTTGGTTAGGGGCTCTAAGATAATAATGATTCGTATCATTCCGTACCCGCCCAGTTTTAAGAGAACTGCTGCGAGGACCATTGATCCGGCGATGGGGGCCTCGACGTGAGCTTTTGGAAGTCAGAGGTGTGCACCGTATAGGGGCATTTTTACTAGGAATGCCAGTAAACAGCCTGCCCATCAGAACTTGCTTGCCTCTGTATGAAGTTGTAATAGGGGAAAGAATTGTGTGGTTAAAAAAGAGAGAGACCCTGTAGAGTTCTGAAGTAAAAGGAGGGCGACTAGTAGCGGGAGGGAGCCAGCTAGCGTGTAAAACAGGAAATAAATGCCTGCGTTTAGTCGCTCTGTCTGGTTTCCCCAGCGCGTGATAATGACTAGTGTGGGGATCAAGGTCGCCTCAAATATAATATAAAATATAATCATTTCTGTTGCCCCAAATGCTAAGATTAGGAAGATTTGAAGGGAAATAAGTAAAGAAATATAGGTTCGCTGACGATTGGTGGGCTCCTGGGCCATGTGGTTCTGACTCGCTAGAACCATTAAGGGCAAAAGTCAGCAGGTAAGTACCAGAAGGGGGGTGGATAGAGTATCAGTTGCTATAAAGGTATTAAGGCAAGTCCACCCAGCCTCTATCGGGAGGCTTAGCCATGAAAGGCTCATGAGAGCAATAATTATGCTATGGCCGAGTGCTGACGACCACAGGTGCTTGGGGGGGCTCAATCAGATTGTGGGCAGAAGCATGACAGTGGGGGCAAGAATTATTAACATTGGAGGAGGCTAAGGTTTTTCAGACGGTCAGTACCATGGGTACGAGCTATGGCCACAAGTAGGGCCAGGCCTGCACTTGCCTCACATGCTGAGAAAGCAAGTAAAACTATTGGCCCCGCTGAGAATGTACTTGAGGCTAGGACTAAACCCCACAGGCACAGTGAAATAAAAAGGACTAGTATTATAGCTTCTAAGCAGAGTAAGGCGGAGAGAAGGTGCTTTCGGTAGAAAATTAAACCCATGAAGCTGACAAAGTAGGCTGACGAGAATGCATAGTGAGTCAAGGTCATTAGGTAAATATGGACTTAAACCATAAGTTTTTGAGCCGAAATCAAATGTTTTTATTAAACTAAGTACCTACTCTGCTCACTCTAGGCCTCCCTGAAGTCATTCATAAACTAGTCCTAGGGTAAGAAGCATGAGAATAGCAGAAGCTCAAAAGAAGGTTGTTAGAGGGCAGGGAAGCTGGTCCCCCCACGGAAGGGGAAGGAGTAAGGCGATTTCTAGGTCAAAGAGGAGAAATAGGATTGCGACTAGAAAAAAGCGAAGGGAGAATGGTAAACGGGCAGAGCCCACTGGGTCGAACCCGCACTCATATGGTGAGAGTTTTTCATAATCGGGGGCCATTTGTGGAAGGAAAAATGAAACAGTTGCGAGCACCACGGTAAGGGCTAGTGAGATGCAAATAATGGCTAGTACTAAGTTCATTATCTTCCCTTGGAGTTTAACCAAGACTAAGTGATTGGAAGTCACTTGTACTTTTTAATACTAGAAAGATAGGAGCCTCATCAGTAGATAGAGATATATAAGAAGAGCCACACTACGTCTACAAAGTGTCAATATCATGCTGCAGCTTCAAACCCGAAGTGATGGTCTGATGTAAAGTGGAACTGGACTTGTCGTAAAAGGCAGACCGCTAGGAATGTTGATCCGATAATTACATGGAGGCCATGAAAACCTGTTGCTACGAAAAATGTAGAACCATAAACGCCATCCGCAATGGTAAAAGGTGCTTCGTAGTACTCTATTGCTTGAAGAAATGTAAAGTAAAACCCTAAGAGAATTGTAAGCGTTAAAGACTGAATTGCTTGTTTTCGTTGCCCCTCTATAATAGCGTGATGTGCTCAGGTGACTGTAACACCCGAGGCGAGAAGGACTGCGGTGTTGAGAAGGGGGACTTCAAAGGGGTCTAGTGTTGTAATACCCGCGGGCGGTCAGCACCCCCCGAGCTCAGGGGTTGGGGCTAGGCTCGAGTGGTAAAATGCTCAGAAGAAGCCGAGGAAGAAGAAGACTTCTGAGGTGATGAACAGGATTATTCCGTACCGAAGGCCTTTCTGAACGGGAGGTGTGTGGTGGCCTTGAAACGTCCCCTCCCGGACAATATCCCGCCATCATTGGTATATGGTCAACAATAATAGGACGAGGCCGAGCGACATGAGAGTCGTGGAGTTAAAGTGTATTCAAATCGCTGTTCCGGATGTAAGTAAAAGGGCGGCTACTGCGCCTGTAAGGGGTCAGGGGCTTGGGTCGACTATATGATATGCATGTGCTTGATGGGCCATTAGACGTTTTCTTGTAGGTAGAGGCTTAAAAGAAGTACAAATACATAGGCTTGGATTATAGCCACAGCCACTTCTAGTAGGGTTAGCAATAGTAGTAAGGCAGAAGTTAGAGCAGCAATTGAGGGCATCATGGGGAAAAGGACAAAAGCTGCAGTTGCAATTAGTTGAATCAAAAGATGCCCGGCTGTTAAGTTTGCGGTAAGTCGAACGCCAAGGGCTAAAGGCCGAATAAAAAGGCTAATTGTTTCAATCACAACTAAGACAGGGATCAGGGCGGCAGGGGTCCCTTCAGGGAGAAGGTGGCCGAGGGCGTGTGTGGGCTGGTTTCGTATCCCAATGATTACAGTTGCCAGCCAAAGTGGCACTGCAAAGGCTATATTTAGAGACAGCTGTGTTGTTGGGGTAAACGTGTAGGGTAACAGGCCTAGCATATTTAAGGTAATTAAGAATAGTATCAAGGATATTAGGAGGGCTGCCCACTTGTGTCCGCCTAAGCTTATTGGTTGAAAGATTTGTTTTACAAACCAGCTTATGAATATGGACTGGAGGGTAACAGAGCGGTTATTAAGCCAACGCGCGCCGGGTTGGAAGTAAAGGATCCAGGGCAATGTTAGCGCGAGGCCAATGAGGGGCACTCCTAGAAGTGTGGGGCTCATAAATTGGTCGAAGAGGCTTAGAGTCATGGCCAGGTTCAGGTTTGGGCTTTAGTTTTTTTAACGCTCTGCGGGGCGGGCTCGTTAGGGAAGTGGTGGGTTAAAATTTTGGGTGGGATAACGGCTAGAAAAACTAGTCATGAAAATACTATAATAGCAAATCAGGGTGCGGGGTTTAACTGAGGCATATCATCAGGGGTGGGCGGGAGCCACCAATTTTTAGCTTAAAAGGCTAATGCTACTCCCTTTTAGCTTCCTGGTGAGGCATCTTGAAGTATTAAGTAAGACCAGCCCTCGAAGTGTTCCAGAGGGACAGCTTCCACCACAATGGGTATAAAGCTGTGATTAGCGCCGCAAATTTCTGAGCATTGCCCGTAAAACACACCAGGGCGGGAAGTAATAAAGGCGGTTTGATTTAGGCGGCCTGGGACGGCATCCATTTTTACCCCGAGGCTAGGAACGGCCCATGAGTGTAGAACATCTTCGGCGGAAACAAGGACCCGAATGGGGGATTCAACTGGAATTACCATACGATGGTCTGTTTCAAGCAGTCGAAACTGACCAGGGGCAAGATCGTGGGTCGGGATTATGTAGGAGTCAAACCCTAAGTCTTCGTAGTCGGTATATTCGTAGCTTCAGTACCATTGATGGCCTATGGCTTTAATTGTGAGGTGTGGGTCATTGATTTCGTCTATAAGGTAAAGAATGCGAAGGGAGGGTAAGGCAATCAGAATCAGGATAATTGCTGGGAGCAAGGTTCAGATAATTTCGATCTCTTGTGAGTCTAGAATGAACTTATTCGTTAGCTTGGTGGTTACTATAGCCACGATAATATAAAGAACAAGGGTGCTGATTAAAAAAACAATTATTAATGCATGGTCATGAAAATGGAGGAGCTCTTCTATAACGGGTGAAGCTGCATCTTGGAATCCTAGTTGAGAGGGATGTGCCATAAGCAAGATACGTAGGATTTTAACCTACAATTTTGCCTTGACAAGGCAGTGTTATTTTTTAACTAGAATCTTATTAAATAAGGAGAAGAAAGTGACAGAACGGTCATGTGGCTGGCTTGAAACCAGTTTATGGGGGTTCAACTCCTTCCTTTCTCGACTAAAATTTGGGCTGTTGAATTTGAACAAAGGCAGGCTCTTCAAATGTGTGGTAAGGAGGGGGGCACCCGTGCAGTCACTCTACGTTTGTAGCTGCTAGCTCAACTGACAGAACTTCACGTTTTGCCGCAAATGCCTCTCAAATAATAAACAGGAACATAATTACGGCAATAAGGGAGATTAATGACCCCAGGGATGAGATAGTATTTCATAGCACGTATGCGTCTGGGTAGTCTGAATATCGCCGTGGCATACCTGCTAGCCCTAAGAAGTGTTGAGGGAAAAAGGTTAGGTTTACACCCACGAACATAACTCCGAAGTGGATTTTTGTTCAGGTACTATGTAGGGTGTAGCCTGAGAATAGGGGGAACCAGTGAACGAATGCCCCTATAATAGCAAAGACTGCTCCTATGGAGAGGACATAGTGGAAGTGGGCTACTACATAGTATGTGTCATGAAGCATGATATCCAGAGATGAGTTGGCTAGAACAATTCCCGTTAAGCCCCCCACGGTGAACAGGAAAATAAAGCCCAGGGCTCATAATAAAGGGGTTTCTCATTTGATTGAGCCCCCATGCAAAGTGGCCAGCCAACTAAATACTTTAACCCCTGTGGGGATTGCAATAATTATAGTGGCAGATGTAAAGTATGCTCGAGTGTCCACATCTATTCCCACAGTGAATATGTGGTGGGCCCATACAATGAACCCTAGCAGTCCAATTGCTATTATAGCTCAGACCATTCCTATATAGCCAAACGGCTCTTTTTTCCCGGAATAATATGCTACAATGTGGGAGATTATACCGAAGCCTGGTAGAATCAGAATGTAGACTTCAGGGTGGCCAAAGAATCAGAATAAATGTTGATAAAGAATAGGGTCCCCCCCTCCTGCCGGGTCGAAAAATGTTGTATTCAGGTTTCGGTCTGTCAGAAGCATAGTAATCCCTGCAGCGAGGACAGGAAGAGAAAGCAGTAGTAGTACCGCGGTAATTAGCACAGCCCACACAAATAAAGGAGTCTGGTATTGTGAGATGGCTGGAGGTTTCATATTAATAATTGTTGTGATGAAGTTAATGGCCCCTAAGATGGAAGAGATCCCGGCTAGGTGAAGGGAGAAAATGGTTAAATCTACGGAGGCCCCTGCATGTGCTAAGTTGCCCGATAAAGGGGGGTATACCGTCCACCCCGTACCGGCCCCGGCTTCTACGCCAGACGAGGCTAATAGTAGAAGGAACGAAGGGGGGAGGAGCCAAAAGCTTATATTATTTATACGGGGGAAGGCCATGTCAGGCGCCCCAATCATTAAAGGGATCAATCAATTGCCGAAACCTCCAATTATAATTGGTATTACTATAAAGAAAATTATTACGAAGGCATGTGCAGTTACAATTACATTGTAGATCTGGTCGTCCCCTAAGAGGGAGCCGGGCTGACTTAGTTCTGCTCGAATGAGCAGACTTAAGGCCGTCCCCACTATTCCCGCCCAGGCACCAAAGATTAGATACAGGGTGCCGATGTCTTTGTGATTAGTTGAGAAAAATCAACGTGTGATTGCCACAGGTAAGGTGGCTGAGCGCTTAGCGGTGGGTTGTAGCCCCATGGACAGAGGTTAAAGTCCTCTTCTTATCAGCCCTGAGGTGTCATCACATAAGGTTGCAAACCTTAAGTAGCAGGCTAACCCCTGCCGGGGCTTTCCCCCGCCTTTTTTACTCGGCAAGGCGGGGGAAAGGTAGGTGGATGCCCGCTGGTTTAGGCGCTTAGCTGTTAACTAAGAAGTTGTAGGATCGAGGCCTACCCACCTAGAAAGGCCTTAGCTTAATTAAAGTGTCTGTTTTGCATACAGAAGATGTGGGTTAGTGTCCCGTAGGTCTTACAGAGGCTGGGAGATTTTCACTCTCGCTTAGGGCTTTGAAGGCCCTTGGTCTAAATACTATCCTAAGCTTCTTTACAAAGGGAGAACAACCGATAAAATTGCAGGGGCAATGGGCAGCAGAAGAATAGAGAGGGAAGTCAGCAGGGCCAGGGGGAGTGAGACTTGTTTCGTTAGTAGCCGTCAGGGGGCCGTCCCCATGAGGTTATTAGGAGAGGAGGTGAGTGTGAGGGAATAGCAAACGCGTAGGTAGAAGAAAAGGCTCAGTAATGCAGACAGGGCAGCTAGGGTCGCAATCGGGGCTAGGTCTTGTTTAGTCAGCTCTTGAATAATTAGCCACTTCGGTATGAAGCCCGAGAGGGGAGGGAGACCTCCTAAGGATAGTAGAACTAGAGGTGCTAAGGCCGTGATTGGGGGGGCCTTGGCTCAAGATGTTGCTAGGCCGTTTATGGTAGTCGACTTAAGTAGCTTAAAGATTAGAAAGGCAGATGATGTTATAATAACATATATTAACAGGGCAACGACTGTAAGGGGGGTGGAGAATTGTGCAATTACTACTATTCAGCCCAAGTGGGCAATTGAGGAGTATGCTAGGATTTTTCGAAGCTGTGTGTGGTTTAAGCCGCCTCACCCCCCGGCTAATATTGAAAGCAGTCCTAAGGAGGTCAGGAGTAGGGGGGTATCCGGGAAGATTTGAATGAGAAGGGCGAAGGGTGCGAGTTTCTGCCAGGTGGAAAGAATTAGCCCTGTAGTTAGGTCTAACCCTTGAATAACCTCAGGAAGTCAGGCGTGAACGGGGGCTAGGCCTAGTTTTAAGCAGAGTGCTACTGTGACCATTACGGTAGGAAAGGGGTGGTTGATACTTATGATGTCCCACTGGCCCGAGAGTCAGGCGTTAGTTGAGCTGGCAAATAGGATGGTTGCGGCGGCGGCTGATTGGATTAGGAAATACTTGGTAGCAGCCTCGACGGCCCGGGGGTGATGATGTTGGGCTATTAATGGAAGAATAGCAAGTGTGTTTATTTCAAGACCTATCCAGGCTAATAATCAATGTGAGCTGGCAAATGTAACTGTGGTGCCGAGGCCCAGGCCTATGAGCAGGGTTGAAAGGATGTAAGGGTTCATTAGCAAAGGAAGGATTTTAACCAACATATTTGGGGTATGGGCCCAAAAGCTTTTATTAGCTGACTTTACTAGGAAGTGGTGTAGTGGAAGCACTAAGAGTTTTGATCTCTTCAGGTAGGGTTCAAACCCCTTCTTTCTAAGGAGATGGAGGGGCTTTAACCCTCATTGTTCACTCTATCAAAGTGGCCCTTTTTCAGGCACAGCTCCTGAGTTAAAATTGAGGGGGGAGCCCGCTCAATGTAATCGGGAGGGAAAGGTGTCAAATAACTAGGGCTAAGGTTAGAGGAAGAAAGTTTTTTCAAATTAAATGCATCAGTTGGTCGTATCGGAATCGGGGGTAGGATGCTCGGACCCATAAAAACAGGGCCGAGAGAAGGGTGGCCTTAAGTATTAATGAAACCGCGGCTAGTTCTGGAAGGCTGTGGAAGGTTGAAGAGCCCAGGAACAGCACTGCTGATAGGGTGTTTATGAGCAAGATGTTGCCGTATTCCGCTAGAAAAAAGAGCGCGAAAGGCCCCCCCGCGTATTCTACATTAAACCCGGATACTAGCTCAGATTCCCCCTCTGTAAGGTCAAAGGGGGCCCGGTTGGTTTCAGCTAGGGTGGAAATATATCACATGGCTGCCAGAGGTCATGCTGGCAGTAATAGTCAGGTGGCCTCTTGTGCGGTGCTGAAGGTTTGGAGGGTAAAACCCCCCGTAAAAACAACTGTGTTAAGAAGAATGAGGCCCAAGCTTACTTCATAGGAGATGGTCTGGGCGACGGCCCGAAGGGCACCAATTAGTGCATACTTAGAGTTGGAGGCTCAACCAGAACCGAGAATAGAGTATACTGCGAGGCTTGACAGTGCTAGAATAAATAAAATGCCTAAGTTTAGGTCCGCTATAGGGAAAGGCATGGGAAGGGGGGCCCATAGTGTTAGGGCCAGGGTAAGGGCTATGATGGGTGTAATCAGGAACAAGGCGGGGGAGGAGGTGGAGGGTCGAACGGGCTCTTTCATGAAAAGCTTCAAGCCATCAGCGAATGGTTGTAACAGGCCGTAAGGGCCCACAATATTTGGGCCTTTACGAAGCTGTATGTAGCCCAGTACTTTGCGCTCTACCAAGGTTAATAGGGCTACTGCTAGTAGAACAAAAACTGTGACAATTAGAGGGTTAATAATAAAGCTTAAGGTTGTTGAGAGCATAGTTAAGGAGAGGAATTGAACCTCTGTGGAAAGGGCTTAGGTCTTTTGCAATATCCGGGCTCTGCCACCTTAACATGTCATTTTCTATGACTAGGGGGGGGGTAACCTCTTGTCTTATTTAGTTTTTTTCATAAGGTGAAATTAAGGCATAATTTTTCATGGGCCTTCTTTCTTCGGTCCTTTCGTACTAGAAGAGAGTACGTCATAGATAGAAACTGACCTGGATTACTCCGGTCTGAACTCAGATCACGTAGGACTTTAATTGTTGAACAAACAAACCCTTAATAGCGGCTGCACCATTAGGATGTCCTGATCCAACATCGAGGTCGTAAACCCTCTTGTCGATATGGACTCTAAAAGAGGATTGCGCTGTTATCCCTGGGGTAACTCGGTCCGTTGATCGGCCAGGCCGGATCATAAAGGTCAGATGTTCTGTTACTTAGAGGAGAAGCTCTTGGTTATAAGAACAGGGTTCTCAGTCCTCGTGGGAGTTTTTCAGTATCCCGCGGTCGCCCCAACCAAAGACAAAGAAACAGTGGCCAATTTGTTTAATTTTCTTGTTTGTTATCGTTGACATGGTCTGTTTGCAGTCTAAAGCTCCACAGGGTCTTCTCGTCTTATGTTGCTATCCCCGCTTCTGCACGGGGGGATCAATTTCATTGACTGGGGGGAGGAGACAGTTAAGCCCTCGTCGTGCCATTCATACAGGCCTTCATTTAAAAGGCAAGTGATTGCGCTACCTTTGCACGGTCAAAATACCGCGGCCGTTAAACTACTAGTCACAGGGCAGGCGGTACCTCTTATTTAGTTTCTTCAAGAGGCGATGTTTTTGGTAAACAGGCGAGGCTTGAGGATATTTGCCGAGTTCCTTCTCCCTCCTTTTGTCTTTCCCAAGGAGCACTCCGGTGTGGGGCTAACGGTAGTTCTGTGGGGGGTTTCTTGTTCTTTTTTTTATCCGACATACCCTCTTTGACTGGGGCCGTTAAGACTCGGTGGCTTGTCCGTTCCGATTTACACGTGTGCAAGGAGAAGCTCGCGGCTTCTTATTACTCATACTAGCATAATTTCTTTCATAGGATATGAAATAGCTCGTTAATTTTAGGGGATTTAAACTGAGTTACCAGAATTGTAGGTGCATTTTATGCTTAAGCTTTAACGCTATTGATTAGGGTGGCTGCTTTTAGGCCCACCTGGGCATTAAACCTTTAATATTATGGTTTTTATCCTCCTAGGAAAGTTGTATCTTTTATCAAATAGGCTGTACCCTCTTTGATTAACTCTTTTGTCTTCTAGGCATTTAGGTCTAGTCGTGCTAAATTAAAATTTAGAAAGCAAAAGGCTGAACTTCTATTCATTTCACGGGCAACCAGCTATAACTCAGTTCGATAGGTCTGTCACCTCTACTTGAAGGTCTTCCCACTCTTTTGCCACAGAGACGGGTTTGCCCTGTTTCATAGGCTGCCTTGAAGTAGCTCACTAAGTTTCGGGGTTTCAAACTACAGTTCTTTTTGCTTGATTAAACTGGCTAATTCATGATGCAAAAGGTACAAGGGTTAATCTCTGCTTTGTATTTCTTTACCGATTTGTTTCACTTCTCTTTCAGCTTTCCCTTGCGGTACTTTGTCTATAGCTCCTTCATCCTTTTCTGTCTCCCATACTCAGGGGGAAAAATGATTTATTTGATGTTTTTGGGTTGTTAACTGTTAGTAATATTTGATTTTTAACTAAGGTCTCGGGCTAGCTTTTTGGAGTCAGGGCAATCCGACTTGCACGGATGTCTTCTCGGTGTAAGGGAGATGCTTTTCTTTCTTAGCTATACCCTGGTTTATCCAAGTGCACCTTCCGGTACACTTACCATGTTACGACTTGCCTCCCCTTTGTTCCTGAAAAGATTTACTTATGCTTTTAGTTCGGAGTCGGGGAGAGTGACGGGCGGTGTGTGCGCGCTTCAGGGCCAGTTTCAGCAGAACACTCTATTTGCTGCTTACTGCTAAATCCTCCTTCTAACATACCTTTCATTATGTTATCCGTTTTCCTTGAGGCAAGGAATGTAGCCCATTTCTTCCCCCCTCATATGCTACACCTCGACCTGACGTTTTGAGCACTACTGGTTGCGCTTACTATCTGTCCTTCACAGGGTAAGCTGACGACGGCGGTATATAGGCGGGAAAAACAAGAGAGGGTGAGGTTTAACGGGGGTTATCGGTTCTAGAACAGGCTCCTCTAGGTGGGTCTAAAGCACCGCCAAGTCCTTTGGGTTTTAAGCTGGTGCTCGTAGTACCCGGGCGGATGATAATGTAATAGTTCATCAAAGTTTACAGCTATGCATAGTGGGGTATCTAATCCCAGTTTGTTCCATAGTTTTCGTGGGTTCATAACGTTAAAGTCACTTTCGTTCCCGGTCTTCTAATTTTCGAGTGCGTATAACAGCTTTGAAAACATTCGACTTTAGTTTTATTTTTATTAACCACGCTTTACGCCGTAGTCTATCAGCTTGAACCGCTCGTATAACCGCGGCGGCTGGCACGAGTTTAACCGGTTCTCTTAGCTTTAATTAAGTCAAGTTTTCACTTATTGCTTAATGTCTATCACTGCTGAGTTCCCTTGGGGGTGTGGCTAAGCAAGGTGTCATGGGCGGAAGCGGATGAGCCTGATACCAGCTCCTTGTTTCCTTTGAGGAAACTGTAGGGCATTCTCACGGGGTTGCGGATACTTGCATGTGTAAGTTTAGCTAAAGCTGATAGTAAAGTCAGGACCAAACTTTTGTGCCTGTGAAACCAATCTAAGGTTTGTCTTAACATCTTCAGTGTTATGCTTTAGTTAAGCTACACTAGC